GAACACAGAATCACGCCCTGTAGGATTTGAACCTACGACATCGGGTTTTGGAGACCCACGTTCTACCGAACTGAACTAAGAGCGCTTTATTATCACAATAAATATTTTGTAACCCCAATTTATCTTGCATATATATATACTATAAAAAATAAAAATGAAATATTTATTTAATTATGTATGTACAATTTTATTAATTGATCTCAATTGATCCCTCGTTACTGCTCAGAAGATAAGTAATAGGTAGGGATGACAGGATTTGAACCCGTGACATTTTGTACCCAAAACAAACGCGCTACCAAACTGCGCTACATCCCTTTCAATTGGTCTACAGTGTCATTGTAGAGAATCCCTGTCTTGTTTTCCACATCTTTATTTCCTACATTGATATACACAAACTATCTTATCATTTCTTCCTTCTTCCTTTTGGTCTCATATATCATATAACAAACATATAATAGGGTAAAAGACTTATATAAAGTATGAAATAAATATGAAATCTACCACAAAAAATTAATATTTTTTAGGAATTTAAGGCGGAAATGGACGTATTTTTTTCTTTTAATAAATATCTATTTTGTACATTTCAATTTGAATTAGGAACTCCGCGTACAAGTGGTAAGTCATTAACTACATATACACATCCGGTCATATATGTATTACCATTATGTATTACAAATTACAATAAAATTACAATAACGAATACAGAAAGAGGAGTTTTTAAAATGCGAGATCTAAAAACATATCTCTCCGTGGCACCGGTAGTAAGTACTCTATGGTTCGGGTCTTTAGCAGGTTTATTGATAGAGATCAATCGTTTTTTTCCGGATGCGTTGATATTCCCCTTTTTTTCATTCTAGCTATTGATATGGGAAGGGGGAAGAAGATTAGAGATACAATCAAATATCTGTAACTAATCCCTACCCCTCCCTTCTTTTTTTCTTTGTTTTTTTTTTTTTTTTTTTTAGAAAGAAAAAAAAAAAAACAAAGAAAAAGCGGTTTTACCCTCAGTGAAACTATGAACTCGGGCTCAGGCTCAAATTAAATTAATAATAGAATGGAAATGCGGTGGTTGGGGCAACAATATCATACAAGATACTTAACTGAAAATGAAATACTGTACGGCAATTAAAAATTATAAATATAGTTAGAAATCATTATATTACTTATTATTTATTACTATATTGATTGCAACAAAATATTTCTTTCATAATTTGATTTCGAGTTACCTGCTTCTATTTTTGTGTCCTTTCTTCTTCCTTGCTTCGGGTCAGAAAATTAAAGAATTGAGTGAATCAAAAACCAAAGGAGGTTCATGGCTAAGGGTAAAGATGTCCGAGTAACGGTTATTTTGGAATGTACCAGTTGTGTTCGAAATCGTGTTAATAAGGAATCAATGGGCATTTCCAGATATATTACTCAAAAGAATCGACACAATACGCCTAGTCGATTGGAATTGAGAAAATTCTGTCCCTGTTGTTACAAACATACGATTCATGGGGAGATAAAGAAATAGATCGAACTGATCGCTCGTGTGTCAGTCTTCCAAGGAAGATGAAAAATTACATATTATATATAACAATATATATATATAATTTATTTTAATTTATTAATTTATTTAAATATAACCAAATAAATATAAACAAACCAAATCCTATTTCGATCGGATCAAAGATGATGTAGAATTAAGAAATAGGATTGGGATTTTCAGGATAAGGAATAAACAAACCATGGATAAATCCAAGCGAATCTTTCTTAAATCTAAGCGATCTTTTCGTAGGCGTTTGCCTCCGATCCAATCGGGGGATCGAATTGATTATAGAAACATGAGTTTAATTAGTCGATTTATTAGCGAACAAGGAAAAATATTATCTAGACGGGTGAATAGATTGACCTTAAAACAACAACGATTAATTACTATTGCTATAAAACAAGCTCGTATTTTATCTCCGTTACCTTTTCTTAATAATGAGAAACAATTTGAAAGAAGCGAGTCAACCGCTAGAGCTGCTGGTCTTAGAACCAGAAAAAAAATAGGTTGACTCTTCAATTGAATTGAATCAAAATAAAATTCCAATCCAAACTCAAATGCGGATTGACGTTTTTTTTTTTGTTCGAAAAATCGTAAAATCGAAATGTCCTGTCGTAAGAAAAAAAATGGGAGAAGAGGAATAAATATTTTTTATTTAACGTCTTTCTTCATTTTGATGACTTTATCATATTTTATCATACTAATTTCTACTCTACCTTCCCAGAGTTCATTCTCCAGGGAACTCCATTTAAACTATTCCAACGGATTCCTTCCAATCTCTTTATTTTATGATCTCATTGGAAATCATATAAAGACAACTCTTATTTAATATAGCTATTTGTGCAAGTATTTTACGATTAAGAAGTAACTGTCTCTTGTACAGATTGTGTATAAATTTACTATAACTGAAGTATACTTTATTCTCGCGAATTACTGCATTTATCCGAGTGATCCACAACCGACGAAAATCTCTCTTTTGTCTACCTCTATCCCGATGAGCCGAAACCAAAGCTCTTATTTTCTGTTGAGTAATAGTACGAGTAAGTCTTGAATGAGCCCCTCGAAAGGTTGATGCAAATAAACGAATTTTTGTTCTACGTCTTCGAGCTATATACCCTCGTTTAATTCTGGTCATTGAATAAATGAAACTTTGATGAATAACTAATCGATTTCCTTTCTTTCAGTTATTCCCTTCCCCTAGTCTATTAATAACAAAACGGATTCTTCCAATGTATAAAATTAAAATTCCAATGGCTTTTGCTACTATAACCTTCCCGACCACGATTTTTTTTTTTTTTTTTTTTTTTCTAGGTGAAATGCCTAGAAAAAATTGTATTGATATTAGGTATCAAAAACACATAAAAGTAGTAAATATAAATGGATATAGTGGGTTCCATCGTTTCTATGGTTACTTCTTAAACGGTGAGGTCCTCTCTATACACCGGAGCCCTTCTTTCATTTAATCAATGTTATTGTTAACTTGTACAGTTCACACTCTTTGGCTCTACCCATAATTATCCAGTACGAGGTCTTTCACAATGAGATCTACTTATACAGTAACGGTATTTAATTATGAAGATTAGCTGAGTAGCTGACCCTGTTAGTCCGTTCTTGCAAGAGTAAGGCATAATTTTTCTGCTTTTTAAAATAGTATTTCCCCTGCTTAATGGATATCATTTGCTATCAATGGAGAATTCTTTCTCATCTTAAATTTAAAACGGAGTTGATTGGATTTGCACCAACGGAAACCATACATTTGATACCACAATAGAAGGATAGATCTTTTTGATTTTTAGATATTGAATGGAGTTCTTCCATTCTAGTCTATTCACTGGTACTGATCGTTGATACTGGATCAATTGTTTTCTTTCTTTTGTCCTAGCCCATGATCTGAACGAGTCGCACATACACCCTAGTACATGTTCCTCGTCGCTGAGGACATCCCCCAAGAGCGGGGGATTTCGTGACATTTCTGATTGGCTGTCTTGTGTTTCTAATAAGTTGTTTAATAGTTGGCATATTGAATCATATACATAATGGGCTGGTTTAGATCGATCTTAACCGGATGATTATGAATTATTTTATTTCTATATTAATAGATTAATGAATAGAATATTAAATCCGGTAAGAAGATAAAATCTCAAATCACCAATTCGTCTGAAATTTTTGTTATTTTTTCTTTTTTATTCAGTCGCTACAAGATCAACAATTCCATGAGCTTGGGCTTCTGTTGCTGACATAAAAACATCTCTTTCCATATCTTCGGATACAACCCATAAGGGTTTGCCTGTCCTTTGTACATAAACCCTTGTGACGGTTTCGCGCAGCTTCAAAAGTTCTTCCGCTTCCAAGATAAATTCTCCCGTCTGTGCCTCATAAAAAGAACTAGCAGGTTGATGGATCATTACCCTGATGATATAACATAATAAATGTTTATTCTATCTCGCATGATGATAAGGTGAAGAGATAAAGAATAATAAAATATATAATTGAACAACCGTACAGGCATCTTTTACGCATTGCATACGGCTCTATAATGGAATTCTTTTTACCTTACTTAAATATCAAATAAATTAAATATAGGGTCTATCAGACTCGGGTTGGTAAATGATCCAATAACCACCCTTCTTTTTGTTTTTGGAGTAGTTCAAAAATACTATGATGGCTCCGTTGCTTTATATATTTATTTCGTCTGTTATTTAGCAATCCCAAAGTTTCTTTTTTTTTTTTTTTTTCAAATAAAAAAACAAGATTTTTTTTATTTTCATATTCTTTCATAACCTAAATATTGTTAAGAGCCTCCCGGCGTGAAAACAAAAAAGTTTGTGACGCTAAAATAGGCCTCCCGATAGATTAGATAAAATCGGAAATACCTTTTATCTCATACTACTCTTTCGATACATAATTTAAGGGTTAAAAAAATTTATCATATCGAATTCGAAGTGCCATGCTATTATTACTTAATATTCATATTTCATATAGCGCGAAGGCATAGTCTTCTTTTTTCTCTCAAATCAAATAAAAAACTCATTGGCGCCAAGCGTGAGGGAATGCTAGACGTTTGGTAATTTCTCCTCCGACCAGAATAAAAGATCCCATTGAAGCGGCTAATCCCATGCATATTGTCTGTATATCTGGTCGCACAAATTGCATAGTATCATAAATAGCTACTCCGGGTATTACCCATCCGCCAGGAGAATTTATAAACAAATATAGATCTTTGGTATCATCCTCTATACTGAGATATACCATAAGACCAATAAGTTGATTCGAGATCTCGCTATCAACCCCTTGGCCTAAAAAAAGTAATCTTTCTCGATAAAGTCGGTTGATTGGGATAAAGTTGTATCCCTTAGAAACCGTACATGCACCTTTTGATGCATACGGTTCAACAAAAATAACGAAAAAAAAAAAAAAAGAATCAATGTGTAGATGTAGATTCTAGCGCTTTCTTTTATTTTCTTTTTTTTTTTTTCATACCAGGCTTTTAACTTATAAAAAGGGGCTTTTCTTTCATTTTTCAAAAAAGATGGGTTTTGGCCTGTTTTGTTTATCTATAAAAAAAAAATTACTAAATTTATCTAACTAACTTTTCATTGATGTATTGTTTCATCGAGATACAATCTCAATCGCGATGTAATTTTCTTGTTCCTGAATGGGCTTCTTCAATTTTTTTAGGTTTATGCTCTACTCCGAGTAAAGATCCGCCCGATTTGGATTTGCACATATATGACAAATGCCCCAATACCACGTCCTTTTGCTACGACTTCCTTTTTACAATTTATTTCATGTCTTACAACAGATATTCAATGCATTCATCATATTACTCGATTGATTAACAGTTTGAGATCACTTCTATTATAAATATATAAAGAAATAGAATATGATAGAAATAGTAATCATAAATAGATTTTTTACCGGTTTTTTTCTAAACGGAGCCTGGATACTTCATTTTATTGGCCTAACCAAGATAACCATAAATTATTCTAATTGATAATATTAATCTGTATACCCTCCCGAAAAAATGGATCTAATTGAACTTCACGCTCCAAATTTTTGATAATTCAATCAATCTTTCTTGGGCGAAGGGGAGGATATCTCGATCGGGGAAGAGAATGGGGAAATACCATATGACCCAATATATCTGACAAGTCGCACTATACGTCAATCCACAATGCATCTTCCTCTCCAGGACTTCGAAAAGGTACTCTTGGAACACCAATAGGCATTAAATAAAAGAAAAATTAAGTACTATATCTCACTTTGATGTGAAAGCGTAACAATGGATTTAGTGTCCTACTAATATTGGCCTTTATCATATTTTATCCATAGATTGACTAAGTTCATAAAAAAAGATAAAGAAGACAAAATGAATAAAGGAAAACTATTACAAATAAGTCCTTTGAATGATGAACAAATATATATATGCATTCACTCATATAAAATGGTATCAACTCCCCTACCATTGCATATTGGTACTTATCGGGTGTAGAATAGATCTGCTTCTTTTTGTTCCTACGAACAAAATAGTTTCATTATTACTAAAAGTAATTGAAAAGAATCAAACAAATCAAACAAATATTAATTCTTTCCCCAAGATAATCCACTAAAAAGAGGGTCCACAGCATAGTTTTTTCCAATGCAATAAAGTTACATTGTGTCTATTTTTCATTGATAAAGGGGTATTTCCATGGGTTTGCCTTGGTATCGTGTTCATACCGTCGTATTGAATGATCCCGGTCGTTTGATTTCTGTCCATATAATGCATACAGCTCTGGTTGCTGGTTGGGCCGGTTCGATGGCTCTATACGAATTAGCAGTTTTTGATCCTTCTGATCCTGTTCTTGATCCAATGTGGAGACAGGGTATGTTCGTTATACCCTTCATGACTCGTTTAGGAATAACCAATTCATGGGGCGGTTGGAGTATCACAGGGGGTACTGTAACGAATCCGGGTATTTGGAGTTACGAAGGTGTGGCCGGGGCACATATTGTGTTTTCGGGCTTGTGCTTTTTGGCAGCTATCTGGCATTGGGTGTATTGGGATCTAGAAATATTTACTGATGAACGTACAGGAAAACCCTCTTTGGATTTGCCTAAGATCTTTGGAATTCATTTATTTCTATCGGGGGTGGCTTGCTTTGGTTTTGGTGCATTTCATGTAACAGGATTGTATGGTCCTGGAATATGGGTGTCCGATCCTTATGGACTAACTGGAAGGGTACAATCCGTAAATCCAGCGTGGGGTGTGGAGGGTTTTGATCCTTTTGTTCCGGGAGGAATAGCCTCTCATCATATTGCAGCAGGGACCTTGGGCATATTGGCGGGTCTATTCCATCTTAGTGTACGTCCACCTCAACGCCTATACAAAGGATTACGTATGGGAAATATTGAAACCGTCCTTTCCAGTAGTATTGCTGCTGTCTTTTTTGCCGCTTTTGTAGTTGCTGGAACTATGTGGTATGGTTCAGCAACTACCCCGATTGAATTATTTGGTCCCACTCGTTATCAATGGGATCAAGGATACTTCCAACAAGAAATATATCGAAGAATTGGTGCTGGGTTGGCTGAAAATCAAAGTTTATCTGAAGCTTGGTCTAAAATTCCCGAAAAACTAGCTTTTTATGATTACATCGGCAATAATCCGGCAAAGGGGGGGTTATTCAGAGCGGGCTCAATGGACAACGGGGATGGAATAGCTGTTGGGTGGTTAGGACATCCTATCTTTAGAGATAAAGAGGGGCGCGAACTTTTTGTACGTCGGATGCCTACTTTTTTTGAAACGTTTCCGGTTGTTTTGGTAGACGGAGACGGAATTGTTAGAGCCGATGTTCCTTTTAGAAGGGCGGAATCTAAATATAGTGTCGAACAAGTAGGTGTAACTGTCGAGTTCTATGGCGGCGAACTCAACGGAGTCAGTTATAGCGATCCCGCTACTGTGAAAAAATATGCTAGACGTGCTCAATTGGGTG